TTCCCTATTTCTTTTCTATTCGGGGGATCCTAAGGAAAATAATTTTGTTTCTACCGAGCTGAAATAAGAAGCCGAGGGTTCTAGTAAACCAAAACCATCATTTTCTAGCTATTTGGCTTCAATCTTGCCCTTTTTCAGCGCAAAAATTGAAGATTTAGTTACGATTGAAAGTTTTGTACTATTATCCATAGATCCTTTATTCATACTTATTGAATTGGAAGAATTTAACCAATCAAAAAAATTATGCTTCTCGACTCCATAATCCAATTTTTTTATTAAAATTCTGTAAAATTCTGATTGACTTTTGGATAGAAATCGTGAGAATGTATATTCTTTCCTCAAATGTCCTATTGAGGGGTAAAGGATTAAATCTTTTTAAGAAATAAAGTTTTTTATCGGAATGGAATATAAAATATGAAAAAAATGGAAAGACCCCTTAACTATTGAAGTTGTTAATAGAACGAATCACACTTTTACCACTAAACTATACCCGCTACATATTAATTATATATTTCATATATATTAATATGAAATATGAATCAAATACTGAACTTCAACTTTCATTTAGAATGAAATTTGTTTTTCATTGATGAATTTCCGAATCTTATACTTAAGAATAAGAAAATAAAGACAAAAAAGAGTAGTTTACTATATAATAGAATACAATAGAATACTATTAATAGAACACTTTTACTATAAATTTTAATAGAAAGACTAAATATTCTAATTTATACTCTAATTTCCTATAATTACTATAGAATATATAGATAGAATATTCTATAGTAATCTTATATTAATCTAGAATTTTTGAAAGAATTTCTAAGAGAATTTCTCCATTAGAATCTTATATAATTTCTAATGATTAGGAATGGCAATGAAAATGAGTCTTCTTGTTTCAATAACAATTTTTATTCGTCGGAACAAAAGAAGTACTGGCCCGGCCAGTACTTATACTTAATCAGGTCGGCTTTTGTACAAAATAAAAGAAGTAAAGTATTCTCTCTATTGGAGAAATCTGTTTCGGATCATTGAAGTGAAGGAAAATAAAGATTGTTCTCAATCTTGACTTCACGTGTGAAATCAAATGATCAATTTCCCATTTTGAATGGGGAGAGATGGCTGAGTGGACTAAAGCGTCGGATTGCTAATCCGTTGTACGAATTATTTGTACCGAGGGTTCAAATCCCTCTCTCTCCGACCCCCCTGATCACTTGATATTTTCGAATTGGAATAATTTTTGATTAGTTTCTTTTATAAATCTTTTATCTTTATTTAGCATCTATTCCATTTATTTATACATTTACCTATGAAAAAATCAAGGAAAAAGTAAAAACGAATCTCCTCTCTTTTTTTATTCTTCACGCCCAGGATTACGCCCCGGATCATTAGATAAGAATCCGAAGATGAAGAGAGAAACAAAGAATATTACTACTGTATAAACAAATAGTTTAAGAGTAAGCATTAAAAATCTCCAAGATAAGATCATTTTTTGTTTAAGGAAATAGATCACCTATTTTACGACACACGCTATACACTATTTTGACATGACGCTCCAAATTTCTTTCTATTTTTAATGTAATATTCTAATGTAATATTATGAATAATCTTCGTTTTTTTTTTTTTTTTTACCAAAAATTTCTTGCCATATCCATATCTATAATTAGGTATTGTATGGGATTTTCTAAAGGAAAAGTCAGAACAAAAAGAATCAGCTGATTAGCTGATTAAAGATCAAGATCATCGCCCCTTCCCTTATTCAAATTCAATAATAAATACCAAATTTCGCTTTTTGAATCGAGGGTTCCTAATGTCCAGACTTATCTGAATATTCTTTATGATCTTATTGATTTTCAGAATCAAAATTTTATCTGTTTTTTATCGAATAAATTTTGAATTGAATAGAGATTTCATTCTTATCGAAAACTTACAGCAGCTTGCCAAACAAAGGCTAAGAGAAGAAAAAGTACAGGGATAACCGGCATAACGTCTACAATTGGATTGAAAAAGGCATAAGCTTCGGGCAATTTGGCTAAGAAGAAACTACTCGAATAAAGGGTAGAATTAAGACAGAGACAGATTAAACTAAAGATATTAAACATAACAAATATTCTTTTCTTGTTCTTCAAAATTCAAATGAAATTGAAATGATAATAAATTATCAGATTGGGTTGAGTTGTTTTTCTGAGGGAAAATTGAAAAGAAAAAGGCAGATAAAAGAAAGAAATTCTTCTTTTTCTTTGACTTCTCCCCAATAAAATAAGGATACAAAGAATTCTATTTTCATACAATATCTTAATTGAATTCTAAGTAATGATCAATTAATCTTTTTGATTCTATATACATATCCATTGTGTTGAATCCTAGCGACAACATGTCCTATATTTCTTTTGGTTGGTTATTGACGAATAACCAATATTTATCTTAGTCTTTTTTAGACCAACTCAAAATGGGGCGTGGCCAAGCGGTAAGGCAACGGGTTTTGGTCCCGTTATTCGGAGGTTCGAATCCTTCCGTCCCAGATCGTTTGCATCCAAAACGAAAGATTCTTCTCTATTGAAAATCTAATTCAACAATTTTCTGTTTAATTTTGGATACAATGTTATCCAATCTGAATTCTAAGAATCATATCTTTTTTTTTTACTTTATTTATGAAATTACTCAAGTATTTTATTCTTCAATATTTGTGATTCCTTTTGTTAACGATTATTTGTTTTATAAGATGGAGATGGATGCGAAAAGATCATAATTTTCATAATTTGAGGATTCTTTTTTTCTCTTTGATCTTACCTTACACGAGACTTTTTCTACTCCATAATTATGTTTTAAATTCAATGAAAATAAGAAATGAAAATCAGATTCAATTGGAGATGGTAAAAAAGAAGGAAATCATAATATTAGAATCAGAAAATCATATTTCATAAATAAAAAATGAAAAAATATGTCATAATTATGACATAAGAATATATTGTATATTTTTCTTATTAAGAATATCTTATTATTTCATTATTTTTCATTATTTCAGATTATCTTATTATTCTATAATTGAATATTTCAATGAAATATTTAGTTTAGTATATTATTTAGTTAAATTTAGTTAAAGTGGCTAAAAACTTTTAGCCATTCATGGGGATTTCTTTTTCATTTGAATGAAAAGAAAGTCAAAGGTTTTTTTTTTAGGTTTCTAATTTCTTTCTTTTTTTATGGAAAATCCCAAAAGATCTGTTGAAGGTGTAAATAAGTTTGCTTAAACCTGATTTTTTTCATGTGATATTATTCATATGAGAAAATATGGGGTAATTTTAAGTGAAATCTTTTCCGGATAAACACTTATATATAAGTGTATATAAGTGTAGATTATTATGTATCGGTTCAGCCAATGACTATTCATGATTCCATATTGAATCAATTGCATACGGTTCAAAATGAAAATGAGAGGGATGTTATGGTAAAACTTCGTTTGAAACGATGTGGTAGAAAGCAACGTGCGACTTGAAGGACATGATTGGATGTGGATTATGACATCCACCATTTTCTATACGAATGAAGATGCTCTTGTCTCGACATAGTTTGTTCTACTAGGAACCTGATTGAATTTGTCTTGGGTTGCTAAAGAAAGATACTAAGGGTATAGAAAGGTATAGCATATGATGGAGCTCGAGCAAAAATGATTCATTCATTTATGGGGAATAATCTAGGGTTAGTGACAATCAATAAGTTAGACCAACTTTGTAAATATATCATCTATATATAAATATAGATAAAAGGAGAGGTTCAAATTTGAACAAGTTTGAAATGAAAAAAAGTAAAATTTATCGAAATTTTCAAACTGTTTAGATCAAGAGTGTATTATAAAGGAATCAATCGTTCGTATGATTTTTACAGAAAGAACAAAAGGTATGTTGCTGCCTTTTTGAAAAGGAGTAAGGATCACCGAAGTAATGTCTAAACCCAATGATTTCACAAAGCGCAAAGCAAAGACAATAAATTCCGGAACAAGGAAACACTATTTTAACTTGTCTCAACAATTGGATCAGAATGAGTAAAAAAAAATAGATCCGAAAGGAGAAAAAAAAATAGGGTAGAGACAGCTCAAGAAATTCGAAGGATTTCCTTTCGAACTCTTTCAAAACTATCCAACTTGAGTTAGGAGTACAAATGAAATTTCTTTTTCTGTAAAGAAGGAAAAAAGGCTCAAATTACAGTCTAATTCTTTATGGATCCATTTCTATTTCTATCTATATAGATAGAAATATATATAGATAGAAATAGAAATTCTAGAAATTAGAATCATTTTTTCTTGAGCCGTATGAGGAGAAAACTTCCTATACGTTTCTAGGGGGGCATCTTTTATCTACATCTATCCCAATGAGCCATCTATCGAATCGTTGCAATTGATGTTCGATCCCGAAGAGAAGGAAGAGATCTTCGAAAAGTGGGTTTTTATGATCCGATAAAGAATCAAACTTATTCAAATGTTCCTGCTATTTTATATTTCCTTGAAAAAGGTGTTCAACCCACAGGAACTGTTTATGATATTTTAAGGAAGGCAGAATTATTTAAAGAATTTTGAATTCCTTTTGATAAAAAAAGAAAGGAAAAACAAGAATCATGAATAAAGAATTACACAAAGATAGGTACTAGTTACTCTATCTTTGTGTAATTCTTTATTCAAAGTTTCCTCTTTTCTTTTTCTATTCATACTTCTTTCTTCTTTATATATATATTATATATTTATTATAATCTATATATATTTTTTATTTTTTTCTTGCTTATTTTTGTGGACCCCCCTCGACAAGGGGGGTAACCTTTCTTCTTATATTTGTATTGTACCTTTCTTTTTTTCTTAAAGAAAGCCGCATTTTTTCTATCTCTACCTTTTCCTTATTACTTCTTTTTTTTTCTGCTCAAAGTTTTATTCTTTCAAATACAACACAAATTTATATATAATTTCTTTAAATTTGTTTTCTAAAAAGTCCATTCATATTGACAATGGTGTATCAAACAAATATAATTTGATCGTATATAAATAGATCTTTTTATCCCCATTTCATTCCCTATTGGCTCTTTCCTTCACTTTAGTAAAATGGATGAGTTTGCTAGACTTTTTTTATTTCGATCATATCTACACTTCATATTGATCCGGGTTGCTAACTCAACGGTAGAGTACTCGGCTTTTAATTGCGACTATGATCTTTGATCTTTTACACATTTGGATGAAGGAATTCGTCTAGACTATTGGTAGAGTTTATAAGACCGCGACTGATCCTGAAAGGTAATGAATGGAAAAAAGAGCATGTCGTAAAAAAAATAAAGAATAATAAAATCATAGAAAAAGAAGATTTCTAGTACTCATAATATAAATAGAACAAGAATTTTTCTTTTTATAAAATCTTTAAAGTTCAGTAAAGTATTTTGGGTCTAGTGAATAAATGGATAGAGTCTTATGGCTCCAATTCGAATAAGACAAAAAAGCAACGAGCTTCATTTCTTAATTTGAATGATTACCCGATCAAATTACTAATTATACGTTAAAAATAGATTAGTGCCTGATGTGGGAAAAGGTTCTCTTGTGAATTTTGAGTGGACCATTGATTCTTTTTTTTTTTAATCCTAATTATTCTTTATTGTGGATTGGAGACGGATGTGTCTAAGAAATAGTATAGTGATAAAAAAAGAATCTTTTTCCAAAGTCAAAAGAGTGATTGGGTTGCAAAAATAAAAGATCTTTACCCTTTTTCTTATTGTTAGTCTAGTTATATTTAACAAGGAAAAGAAACCAAAATTGGATAGAATAGGGAAAGCAAAAAGATCTGTAGATTGGGCTCTCTGTCTCCGGGGTATATATTCTTTATTTGTTCTTACTTTTAGATAATCTTTTACTTCTTATTTTTTATTTTATTCTATTATTTCTATTATTATTATAGTTTATTTAGTTTATTCTAAAATACTAAATAGTATTTTAGTATAAGAGAAACACAACATATGCATACGCCGTTCTGACCATATTGCACTATGTATCATTTCATAACACAAGAAGTGCCTCCCTTTTTTGGTTACAGTAGAAATGTATTTAAATGGCAGAATGACAAGGATATTTAGATCTAAAAAAGATAGATTTCGGCAACAAAACTTCCTCTATCCGCTACTCCTTCAGGAGTATATTTACTCACTTGTTCATTATCATAGCTTCAATAGTTTGATTTTTTACGAACCTGTGGAAATTATCGGTTATGACAATAAATATAGTTTAGTACTTGTGAAACGTTTAATTACTCGAATGTATCAACAGGAATCTTTGATTTCTTCGGTGAATGATTCTAACCAAAATGGATTTTGGGGTCACAAGAATTCTTTTTCTTCTCATTTTTATTCTCAAATGATATCAGAAGTTTTTGGAGTCATTCTGGAAATTCCATTCTCATCACGATTAGTATCTTCCCTTGAAGAAAAACGAATACCAAAATCTCAGAATTTACGATCTATTCATTCAATATTTCCCTTTTTAGAGGATAAATTATCACATTTAAATTCTGTGTCAGATCTACTAATACCCCATCCTATCCATTTGGAAATCTTGGTTCAAATCCTTCAATGCTGGATCAAAGATGTTCCTTCTTTGCATTTCTTGCGATTGTTTTTCCACGAATATCATAATTTGAATAGTCTGATTACTTCAAAGAAATCTATTTACGTCTTTTCAAAAAGAAAGAAAAGATTCTTTTGGTTCCTACATAATTCTTATGTATATGAATTGGAATATCTATTCCTATTTCTTCGTAAAAAGTCTTCTTATTTACGATCAATATCTTCTGGAGTCTTTATTGAGCGAACACTTTTCTTTGGAAAAATCGAATATCTTATGGTCGTGTGTTGTAATTCTTTTCAGAGGATCCTATGGTTCCTCAAAGATACTTTCATACATTATGTTCGATATAAAGGAAAAGCGATTCTGGCTTCAAAAGGAACTCTTATTCTGATGAAGAAATGGAAATTTCATCTTGTGAATTTTTGGCAATCTTATTTTCACTTTTGGTTTCAACCTTCTAGGATCCATATAAAGCAATTACCCAACTATTCCTTCTCTTTTATGGGGTATTTTTCAAGTGTACTAAAAAATCCTTTGGTAGTAAGAAATCAAATGCTAGAGAATTCATTTCTAATAAATACTCTGACTAATAAATTAGATACCATAGCCCCAGTTATTTCTCTTATTGGATCATTGTCGAAAGCTCAATTTTGTACTGTATTGGGTAATCCTATAAGTAAACCGATCTGGACCGATTTATCGGATTCTGATATTATTGATCGATTTTGTCGGATATGTAGAAATCTTTGTCATTATCACAGTGGATCCTCAAAGAAGCAGGTTTTGTATCGTATAAAGTATATACTTCGACTTTCGTGTGCTAGAACTTTGGCTCGTAAACATAAAAGTACAGTACGCACTTTTATGCGAAAATTAGGTTCGGGATTCTTAGAAGAATTTTTTTTGGAAAAAGA